CTTTCTTGTATCATTATCCGATGAGATGATATGTCTCGGATGGCCCTTCCACTTCCATTAGCCACAAACCAAAATAAACAATAGAGGTGAAAGGGAAAAAGAAAGAAGTTAAGTTCGAAACTATTTTTTTAATGATCTAATTTTCTTTGAAGACAAATAGGTGTGATAAAGATGAATCCGAGTAAAAAGTATCTAATATTCTACCATACAGTATCGTTTTTGATGTCGATGAGACTCCGAAAATATAATAAATAGAAAAATTGGGAGGAAATTTTATGCATTTCTTCACTAAATTCATTACTTCTCGAAGAAAGGCGTGATTGTGGGATGATCCTTATCTGTCTTTTATACTCTTTCCTCATATTATTCTATTAGGACTAGGACACATATATCAAAAGTTCAGTGTGCAATTTGAATGAAATAGATTTTTAAAATGAAAATGAGTAAATTGACTAATTGAGGTTACCCAAAATCATAAGCAGACACAGAGATAATTTCATTTGGAAACGCATCTCATGGAGAGAATTAGATTCCCTTTATTTGGAGTTTGGGTCATATAATCAATTTATTCCATTTATTTATGTGCTACCAAGAACTCTGCGATACTCTCTGTTCATATTCCATTATGAACAATCGAAAAATAAGATCCGATATATCTTGGAATCCTGAATATAATGCTACCAAAATAGAATGCTACCGACAATGGTAGTAATCAAAAAGATACCCTTTATTCTTGAGAATGCAATTCTGACCTACCCCCTTTGTCCCATCTTTCACAGAAAAGATAGAGTTTTATTGATGGATTTATTGGATTCGTCGGGACTGACGGGGCTCGAACCCGTAGCTTCCGCCTTGACAGGGCGGTGCTCTAACCAATTGAACTACAATCCCGGGGAAATTCGGGGATGGGGATATAGTAGAAAATTTGACTCCTACGTATCCGGTATTTCGTAAGGACAAGAATTTATACCATCTCATGGTAGATTGGCGAATTACTGGGCCGAGCTGGATTTGAACCAGCGTAGACATATTGCCAACGAATTTACAGTCCGTCCCCATTAACCGCTCGGGCATCGACCCAGGAAGAATCCATTTTAGACTTATTGGTAATCCCTGATCAACTTCCTTTCGTAGTACCCTACCCCCAGGGGAAGTCGAATCCCCGCTGCCTCCTTGAAAGAGAGATGTCCTGAACCACTAGACGATGGGGGCATACTTGATCGACCGCCATCATACTATGATCATAATATCAACAGTTTTTTGAAATTGTCAATATAAATATAATGGAATGACATGATTCGATCCAAGCTCTATTTTCATTTTCATTATTTCATAATTTTTTTTTGATTCGTTTTTTATGAATTATTCATTCTAATTGCCATTCATTTTACTTCGATTATATATATAATTATATAATATTATATATCGAACTAATTTCTAATTATCTTAATTTATTATTCTAGTAAATAATAAAATAGAAAATTTAGAGTACGAAAAATACAATTTGGCCCGGAATCTAATAATTTGTCGAAAAAGAGGGGGTTTAATTCCATTTTTTACGATTGATTCAGTTATTGTATTGGTAAGATACGCCTAGTTTACACTAAGCTAGGAGATTCATAAATGAGAAATCTGAGAAGAAGGATCAAGATAAGTTATCGAAAATTGTTTTTCTCTAATTCGATATAGAATTACTTGAATTCTAATTTAGTTCAAACGTCGTCCTTGAAACAAGTCATTTTTCTAGAGTTGCTATGAAAATCTTCAAGAATAAGCTACAAATTGGCCACTATGAATCTACTGCATGTATTTCGTGTATATAATATATGTACATAAATTTATTTTATCCACATAGCGACTCATTCAAGAATTGAATTCAATAGGCCCTTTTAACTCAGCGGTAGAGTAACGCCATGGTAAGGCGTAAGTCATCGGTTCAAATCCGATAAGGGGCTTTAGTCCTTTTTTTATAAAAAACTCCAGCCATAGCTTTTTTTGGAAGACAGAATAAAAGTATTGTTACTACTTTGTATGTGTAATTATATGTAATAAAAAAAGTAACCAACTTTATTGTATAATAAATTATTATTCTAATGAGTTAGAGTATATTATAATGAATTCATAGTAGAGTAGTGAACATTTTTTAGTAAATTTTCATTATCATGAATAATGATAAGTTGTCTCTTGAATCGCCAAATATCCCTACTTTCCATTCTGTCAATTAAATCTATTGTAAAAATGATAAATTAACAAACAAAAGAAAAAGTAGGTGGACCTGACCCATTGAATCATGACTATATCTACTATTCTGATATTCAAATTCGATAGAGATGAGATTGGACCAGTTGAACCCTTTTTTTTACTCCATAAGAATTTGTTGATATTTACGATTCAATCTCCTTATTCCTAGATGTTTAATACGAATAAATTGTTACTCCACGGAAAAATTTTTAGTTTATTCCAAGTCACAACATAAAAGCCTATCTTTCTTTGATTCCAG